TTTTTTTTTATATTTAATAAATAAATATTAAAAATGGTTTTATTATTTATTAAATATATATATATATATATATATATATATATATATATATATATATATATATATATATATATATATATATATATATATATATATATATATATATATATATATATAATCTTGCGTCTTATTTCACCAAAAGAAGTATATTTGACAAAGCACTCTTTGAAAGTCTATCATATTTTACTCCCTAAATTGTGATGCTAGTGATCAAGGTACTAGGAAACTGCTTATTCGAGTTGGTTTTGGGGACTGGAGGATGGACTCGCGATTATGCTATGGGTTAAATTATTCAATGTTTAATTATTTAATGTTTATAAGATTCCTCAACAAAAATCGGTGTGAATGTTAGGTATAATCATTGCTTTTTACGTACAGTTTTAGGTGGACCCGTTACGAGGAACCACAAAGGCACTTGAGCATTATACCACGATTGTGAACACAGTTTAAAAATGTTTATAGTTTTAATAATTTATTTAAAATTTATTTTACATATAAATTTTAGTGTTAAGTTTTAATTTATTTTAATAATAAATTAAATTAATATTGTAGTAATTAATATTAAAATATTTAAGAAATTAAGATTTAATAATATTTAAATTAATAACAAATTTTGTGCCAGCAGTTGCGGTTAAACAAAAATTGAATTAAATTTTATTAGTAATTAATTAATAAATTAATTTATAATTTAAATTTTAAATTATTAGGTGAAATTTTAATTTAATAAAATATTATAATAGTTTTATGATTTAATAACTTTTATTAAAGACTAGGATTAGATACCCTATTATGAAAAATTTTAAATTTAACATACTAAAATAGTAGATGATTATTCATTGAAACTTAAATAAGTTGGCGGTATTTTAGTTCATTTAGAGGAATCTGTTTAATAATTGATATTCCACGAATAAATTTACTTAATTTATAATTTTGTATATCGTTGTTATAAAAATATTTTTTAATAATGTTAATATTTAAAAATTTATAATATAAATTAAATCAGATCAAGATGCAGATTATAATTAAGAATATAATGGATTACAATAATTTTATTTAGATGAATTTTAATTTGAAAAAATTAATTGAAAGTGGATTTAAATGTAATTTTATTTAATTTAATAAAATGATTATAAATTGAAATATGTACATATTGCCCGTCGCTTTCATATAAATAAAAATTGAAATAAGTCGTAACAAAGTAGAGGTACTGGAAAGTGTTTCTAGAAAGACAAATTAGATCTTGAAATAAGTATTTCATTTACATTGAAAAGATATTAAAATTATTAATTAATTTGAGGGGACAAATTAATTAATAAAAAATAATAAAAAAATTTTTAAATTGAATATATTAAATATTTTAATGGGGGTTAAAGTATATTGATAGAAAAAATTTAAATTTTTATAAGGGATTAGTATTGTGAAAGAATTTTGAAATAAATGAAAAAAAAAATTATTAAAAAGTAATTTTAATTTAGTGTATCTTGTGTATCAGAGTTTATTAAATAAAATTTTTAGTAAAAAAAAATCTCGAATTTAAGAGAGATAATTAATTATAAAAGTTATTGTAGTATAAATATTTTTAATAGTTAATTTGAAATGAAATGTTAATCGTTCTTAAAAATATCTAGTTTTTTTAGAAAAAAATTTAATTTTAAATTTATTTAATAATTAATTAATTAATTAATTAATTATTAAATAAATTTTATATTTTAAGGGATAAGCTTTAAATTAAATTAATATAATTAATAAAATATTTTAAATATTGAAAATTATATAATTTATATTGTTAATAAATTATAATTTATTATAAATAATTTTAATTTAAAATAAAATTTAATTTTAATTTATTTTTTTATATAAAAATAATTTATAATAAAGTAAAATTAGTTATAATGATAAAATTAGTATATAATTAATTAAAATTTAATTTTTAAGTAAATTATTTTAAAGGAATTCGGCAAAAATTTATACTCACTTGTTTATCAAAAACATGTCTTTTTGAAAATAATATAAAGTCTGATCTGCCCACTGATTTTAATTGAAGGGCTGCAGTATATTGACTGTACAAAGGTAGCATAATCATTAGTCATTTAATTGATGACTTGTATGAAAGATTGGATGAAGTATAAACTGTCTTTAAAGTAAATTATAGAATTTAATTTTTAAATTAAAAAGTTTAAATAAATTAAAAAGACGAGAAGACCCTATAGAGTTTTATAAATAATTATATTATAATTATTTATAAATTAAAAATTTTTAATTTAATTATTTATTTTATTGGGGTGATAGAAAAATAAAATTAACTTTTTTTTATAATAAACATAAATAAATGAATATATGATCCAATTTTATTGATTATAAGAAAAAATTACCTTAGGGATAACAGCGTAATTTATTTTTTTAGTTCATATAAAAAAATAAGTTTGCGACCTCGATGTTGGATTAAGATAAAAATTAGATGCAAAAGTTTAAATTTTTTGATCTGTTCGATCATTAAAATCTTACATGATCTGAGTTCAGACCGGTGTAAGCCAGGTTGGTTTCTATCTTTTAGAAAATAAAATATTTTAGTACGAAAGGATCAAATATTTAAATTAAATTTATTATTTTGAATTTTATTAAATTTTATTATTTAAAATAAATAATAATTAGTATATATATATATATATATATACTATTTTGGCAGAAAAATGTAATGATTTTAGAAGTCATAAATATATGATTTAATTATATAGATAGTAAATGTTATTTTATGATATTTATATAATTTTTATTGGTTTATTAATTTTAATTATTGGGGTATTAATTGGTGTTGCTTTTTTAACTTTAATAGAACGTAAGGTTTTAGGATATATTCAAATTCGTAAAGGTCCTAATAAGTTAGGTATGATAGGGATTTTACAACCTTTTTCTGATGCTATTAAATTATTTACTAAAGAACAGATTTATCCTAATTTTTCTAATTATATTATATATTATTTTTCTCCAGTTGTTAGTTTTATTTTATCATTATTAATTTGAATAGTAATTCCTTATTATTTTAATATAGTGAGATTTAATTTAGGTATTTTATTTATTTTATGTTGTATAAGATTGGGTGTTTATACAGTAATAGTAGCAGGATGATCTTCAAATTCTAATTATGCTTTATTAGGAGGTTTACGAGCTGTAGCTCAAACAATTTCTTATGAAGTTAGATTATTTATAATTTTATTGTCGAGAATTATTATAATTATAAGATATAATTTATTTATATTTAATAATTATCAAAATATTGTTTGATTTATTATTTTTATATTTCCTTTAAGATTATGTTGGATTAGATCAATATTAGCTGAAACTAATCGAACTCCTTTTGATTTTGCTGAAGGTGAAAGAGAATTAGTTTCAGGATTTAATGTTGAATATAGAAGTGGAGGATTTGCTTTAATTTTTCTAGCTGAATATTCTAGAATTTTATTTATAAGATTATTATTTGTTTTAATTTATATAGGAGGTTTTATATTAAATATTATTTTTTATATTAAATTAGTTTTTATTTCGTTTTTATTTATTTGAGTTCGAGGTACTTTACCTCGTTATCGTTATGATAAACTAATATATTTAGCTTGGAAAAGATATTTACCTGTTTCTTTAAATTTTTTATTATTTTTTTTAGGATTAAAAATTTTTTTATTATAATAATTTATTAATTAATTTTAGTATATAAATTAATAGAATAAATATATTCTTTCTTAAGTTTTCAAAACAAATGCTTATACAAGCTCATTAATTTAAATTAATAAAGTAATTATTTAATTAAAGATTAAATTATCTCAATATTTATTTATTAAAGGATTAATAATAAAATATGAGAAATAAAAAAAAGTTAATAATTGTCCAGTTAAAATATAAGGATCTTCAACAGGTCGAGCTCCAATTCAAGTTAATAAAATAATTATTGTTACTAATGATCAAAATAAGATTTGATTAATAGGATAAAATTGAATTCCTTGAATTTTTTTATTAAATGTAAAAGGTAAAATAATTAAAATTAAAATTGATATAATTAATGCAATTACTCCTCCTAATTTATTAGGGATAGAACGAAGAATAGCATAAGCAAATAAAAAATATCATTCTGGTTGAATATGAACTGGAGTTACTAAAGGATTAGCGGGAATAAAATTATCAGGATCACCTAATAAATATGGATTAGTAAGAGTTAATAAAATTAATATAAATAATATAATAATGGCTCCAATTAAATCTTTATAAGTAAAAAATGGATGAAAAGGAATTTTATCATAATTTCTATTTAATCCTAGTGGGTTATTAGAACCTGTTTGATGTAAAAATAATAAATGAATTATAGTTAATATTAAAATAATAAAAGGTAATAAAAAATGAAATGTATAAAATCGAGTTAATGTAGCATTATCAACAGCAAATCCTCCTCAGATTCAATTTACTAATATAGACCCTAAATATGGAATAGCAGATAATAAATTTGTGATAACTGTAGCTCCTCAAAAAGATATTTGTCCTCATGGTAAAACATAACCTATAAAGGCTGTTGCTATTAATATGAATAAAATAATTACTCCAACTATTCAAGTATATTTTAAGTTAAAAGATTCATAATAAATTCCTCGTCCAATATGTAAATAAATACAAATAAAAAAAAATGATGCTCCATTGGCATGTAAAGTACGAATTAATCATCCATAATTAACATTTCGACAAATATAATTTACTCTATAAAATGCTAATTCAATATTTGCAGTATAATATATTGTTAAAAATAATCCTGTTAAAATTTGAATAATTAAACAAAAAGCTAATAATGATCCAAAATTTCATCAATAAGAAATATTAGATGGAGAAGGTAAATCAATTAAAGATCTATTTAAAATTTTAATAATTGGATGAGTTTTTCGTATTAAGGAAAAGTTATTATTTATCATTTATATTTATTAAATTCTTGAACGAAGGGGACCATAAAAAATATTAGTAATTTTTACTACTGTAATTAAAGTAATAAATAAATAAATTATTAATATTAATATAATTAAAAAAGTTTGATTATTGTATAGTTTGGATAGATTAATTTTATTTTCATTATTAATAAATAGATTTAATGAATAGAAATTATTTATATCAGAATTAAATGATAAATTTAATCAAAATAAGTTATTTTTATAAAAAAATTGTAATAAAATTATAATAAATAATAAAAATATAAAAATTATTTTTATATTAAATGAAGGTTTAAAAAGTTCATTAGAGGCAATTCTACATACATAAATAAATAATACTAATAATCCTCCTAAGAAAGTTAATAATAAAACATATGAAAATCAATAAGTTTTAATTAATATACCAGAAATTATACAAATTATTAAAGTTTGAAATAAAATTATTAATCCTATTGATAAAGGATTATTTAAAAATAATATGAAAATTGAAATAAAAATAATAATAAAAGATAATAATATTTTTGTAATATCAAATCAAAGAATAGTTTAATTAAAATAATAATTTTGGAGATTATTGATAAAGAAATTCTTTTTCTTTGAAGTTTTTAAAGTAAATTACTTAATTTTGATTTACAAGACCAATGTTTTTTTAAACTATAAAAACTATTAATGATAATTTATATGGGTTTTATTTTTATTTTAATATTTATTATTGGGAATTTAATTTTTGTATTAAAACATAAACATTTATTGATTGTATTATTAAGTTTGGAATTTATTGTTTTAAGAATTTTTTTTTTTTTATTAATTTATTTAATTTATGTTGAATATGATATATATATATTAATAATTTTTTTAGTTTTTTCAGTTTGTGAAGGGGTTTTAGGATTATCTATTTTAATTTCAATAATTCGTACTCATGGGAATGATTATTTTCAAAGATATAATATTTTATAGATGATAAAGTTTTTAATAATAATAATGTTTTTAATTCCTTTTTGTTTTATAAAAAAAATATTTTGATTGGTTCAAATAGTATTATTTTTAATAATATTTATATTTATAAATTTAATAGTAGAATTTAATTTATTTAATAATTTAAGTTATATAATATCATGTGATATTATATCTTATGGTTTAATTTTACTTAGATTTTGAATTTCTATTTTAATAATTATAGCTAGAGAAAATTTATTTAAAGTAAATTTTTATGTTAATTTTTTTTTATTTAATATTATTTTTTTATTAATAATATTATATTTGACTTTTAGAGTTATAAATATATTTATATTTTATTTATTTTTTGAGGGTAGATTAATTCCTATTTTGATATTAATTATTGGATGAGGATATCAACCTGAGCGAATTAAAGCTGGGATATATTTATTATTTTATACTTTATTTGTTTCTTTACCTTTATTAATAGGAATTATATATATATATAATGAGATAAATAGAATAATAATTTATTTTTTAAAATTTATAAATATAAATATATATTTATTATATTTTTGTATAATTATAGCTTTTTTAGTTAAAATACCTATATATTTTGTTCATTTATGATTACCTAAAGCTCATGTTGAGGCCCCAGTATCTGGATCAATAATTTTAGCAGGTATTATATTAAAGTTAGGAGGTTATGGGTTATTACGTTTAATAATTTTTTTACAAGAAATTAATTTGAAATTAAATTATATTAGAATTGTAATTAGATTAATTGGTGGATTTTATATTAGTTTAAAATGTTTTTGTCAAACTGATATTAAATCTTTAATTGCTTATTCATCTGTAGCTCATATAAGAATTGTAATTAGAGGTATTATAATTATGAATTATTGAGGTTTTATAGGTTCTTATATTATAATAATTGGTCATGGTTTATGTTCTTCTGGTATATTTTGTTTAGCTAATATTAGATATGAACGATTACATAGACGGAGTTTATATATTAATAAAGGTATAATAAATTTTATACCTTCAATAAGATTGTGATGATTTTTATTAATATCTTCAAATATAGCAGCTCCTCCTAGTTTAAATTTAATAGGTGAAATTAGTTTAATTAATAGATTGGTAAGATGATCTTGATTATCTATAATTATATTAATATTAATTTCTTTTTTTAGAGCAGGGTATAGATTATATTTATATTCTTATATTCAACATGGAAAATATTATTCTGGGATTTATAGATATTATACTGGAGTTTGTCGAGAATATTTAATATTAATATTACATTGATTACCTTTAAATTTAATAGTAATTAAAATTGACTATAGAATGATTTGATTTTATTTAAATAATTTAATAAAAATATTGATTTGTGGTATCAAAAATATGAATAAATTCATTTTAAATTATAAATAATGTAAAATATTCTATTTGTTATATTTCATTTTTTTTTTTGTTTTTAATAAGAATATTTAATTTTATAATAATAATTTATTTTATTATAAATAATATAGTAATTTTTTTAGAATGAGAGATTATTTCTTTTAATTCAACTATAATTGTAATATCTATTTTATTAGATTGAATATCTTTGTTATTTATAATATTTGTTTTTTTAATTTCATCAGTTGTTATTTATTATAGAAAAAGATATATAATATCAGAGTTAAATTTAAGACGGTTTATTATTTTAGTTTTATTATTTGTGGGTTCAATAATATTATTAATTATTAGCCCAAATATTATTAGAATTTTATTAGGTTGAGATGGTTTAGGTTTAGTTTCTTATTTATTAGTAATTTATTATCAAAATTTAAAATCATATAATGCTGGTATATTAACTGCTTTATCTAATCGTATTGGAGATGTTTTAATTTTAATGATTATTTCTTGAATAATAAATTATGGGAGATGAAATTATATTTTTTATTTAGAATTTATAAAAAATGATTGAGAAATAAAAATAATTAGTAGAATAATTATTATAGCAGCTATAACTAAAAGAGCTCAAATTCCTTTTAGATCTTGATTACCTGCTGCTATAGCAGCTCCTACTCCTGTTTCGGCATTAGTTCATTCTTCTACTTTGGTTACTGCAGGAGTTTATTTATTAATTCGTTTTAATTTTTTATTAATTGATACTTTTTTTTTAAAAATTTTACTTTTATTATCAGGGTTAACTATATTTATAGCAGGTATTAGAGCTAATTATGAATTTGATTTAAAAAAAATTATTGCTTTATCTACTTTAAGACAATTAGGTTTAATAATAAGAATTTTGAGAATAGGATTACCTGATTTAGCTTTTTTTCATTTATTAACTCATGCTATATTTAAAGCTTTATTATTTATATGTGCTGGAGTAATTATTCATATAATAAATGATATACAAGATATTCGATTTATAGGAGGAATTAGATTATATATTCCAATAACTTCTTTATGTATAAATATTTCAAATATAGCTTTATGTGGGATTCCTTTTTTAGCTGGATTTTATTCTAAAGATTTAATTTTAGAATTAATTAGTTTTAGTAATTTAAATTTATTAATTTTTTTTTTATATTATATTTCAACAGGTTTAACTATATTTTATACGGTTCGTTTAATTATATTTTTAATAGTGAATGATTATAATTTAATTAGAATTTATAATTTATATGATGAAGATTATGTTATATTAAAAAGAATATTTATTTTATTATTTATAAGAGTAGTGAGAGGAAGTTTTTTAAGATGAATAATTTTTTCTTATCCTTATATAATTTATTTACCATTTAATTTGAAAATAATAGTAATTTATGTTAGTTTAATTGGAGGTATTTTAGGTTATATTATTAGAAATATAAGAATTTATTCTATTAATAAATTTATTTTAACTTATAATTTAAGAAATTTTTTATGTTTAATATGATTTATACCTAATTTATCTACTTATGGTTTAAGATATTATTTTCTTAATTTTAGTCAAAAATTATTAAAAATTGTGGATATAGGATGAAGTGAAGTATATAGAGGATGAGGTATAATAAAAATTATTGAAAAATATTCTATTTTTTATAATTTTTATCAAATTAATAATTTAAAGATTTATTTATTTAGATTTATTTTTTGAATATTTTTAATATTAATAATATTTTTAATAATTTAAATTTAAATAGCTTATATAAAAGAGTATAATATTGAAGATATTAAGGAGATAATTTTATCTTTAAATATTTATAAAAAATTTATAAAAAATTTTTTTTTATTTTTACAATGAAAATGTAAAGTTTTAAAATTAAACTATATAAACAAGAAATATTAATGGAATTTAACCACTAAAAATTAAGTTAGCAGCTTATTTTTAATCTTTATATTTCTTTAATAATAAAAATTTAATTGGAATAATAATTCAATTTTATCATTAACAGTGATATACCTCTTTTTGGTTTCAATTAATTAAATAAGGAGTTATTTAACTCATTCTTTTAAGTCGAAATTAAATGCAAAATTGCTTCTTATTTTAAAGTGTTTATTTATATTAAGATAAATTGAATATAATTTCAATGTTTTTTGAATGCAAATCAAATGTTTTTTAAACTATAATCCTATATTCAATTTAATATATTTTGGTTTCATTCATGATATAATCCAATAATTAAAATAAAAATAAAGAAAAATCTAATTTTTGTTCATAAAATAAAATTAACTATTTTAAATAAAGGAATAATAGGTAGAATTAGTGCAATTTCTACATCGAAAATTAAAAAAATAACTGTAATTAAAAAAAAATGTAGTGAAAATGGAATTCGAGCTGATGATGTTGGATCAAATCCACATTCAAATGGAGAAGATTTTTCTCGGTCTGAGAAAGATTTTTTTGATAGAATAATTGATAATATTATTATAATATTAGCAATAATTATAATTAATAAAAAAATATTTAATATAATAATAATTATTTATATTAAAAATTTTTAAACATTTTGATTGGAAATCAAATATACTAAATATATTATATAAATAAATTAATTTCCTCATCAATAAATAGAAATGTAAAGGAATAATCAAACTACATCTACAAAATGTCAGTATCATGCTGCTGCTTCAAATCCAAAATGATGATTTTTAGAAAAATGATTATTTATATGACGAATTAGACATACTAAAAGAAATAAAGTACCAATAATTACATGAAGACCATGGAATCCTGTTGCTATAAAAAATGTTGAACCATAAATTCTATCTGCGATAGTAAAAGGAGCTTCTAAATATTCATATGCTTGTAAAATAGTAAAATAAATACCTAAAATAATAGTAATAAATAAACCTTGAGTAGTTTGAGAATTATTATTTTCTATTAAAGCATGATGAGCTCAAGTTACAGATACTCCTGATCTGATTAAGATAATTGTATTAAGTAAAGGAATTTGAAAAGGATTAAATGGTGTAATATTTATAGGAGGTCATATAGCTCCAATTTCAATATTAGGTGATAATCTTCTATGGAAAAAAGCTCAAAAAAAAGATAAAAAGAAAAATACTTCTGAAATAATAAATAGGATTATTCCTCATCGAAGTCCTTTTGTGACTAGAATAGTATGTTTACCTTGAAGAGTACCTTCTCGGCAAATATCTCGTCATCATTGATATATAGTTAAAATAATAATTAAATAACCTAAAATTAATAAATTTATATTAAAATTATGAAATCATTTAATTATTCCTGTTACTAAAGTTATAACTCCAATAGCTCCTGTTAAAGGTCATGGACTATAATCTACTAAGTGAAATGGATGATTATGATTTATTTTCATTAAATTAATTAACTTCACTAGAATAAAGGGTTGTTAAAATAGCAATAACATATGATTGAATAACTGCAACTGCTGATTCTAAAATTAATAAAAGAATTTGAATTATAATTAATATTAAAATTAAATAATAATTTAAATTAGATCTTGTTCCTCTAAGAAGAGTTATTAATAAATGTCCTGCAATTATATTAGCTGTTAATCGAACAGCTAAAGTTCCTGGTCGAATAATATTTCTAATTGTTTCAATTAATACTATAAAAGGTATAAGAATAGGGGGAGTTCCTTGAGGGATTATATGAATAAATATATGTTGGGAATTATTAATTCATCCATAAATTATAAATCTTAATCATAAAGGTAAAGAAATAGAAAGTGATAAAGTTAAATGTCTAGTACTAGTAAAAATATATGGAAATAATCCTAAAAAATTATTAAATAAAATAAAAGAAAATATTGAAATAAAAATAAATGTTGATCCTTGAAAATAATTATTTTTTAATAAAGTTTTAAATTCATTGTGAAGTTTTTGAAGAATAATATTTCAAAAATAATAATGTCGATTAGGAATTAATCAAAAAGAATAAGGAATAAATAAAATTCCTAAAATTGTTCTAATTCAATTAAAAGAAATATTTATTAAATTAGTAGAAGGATCAAAAATTGAAAATAAATTACTTATCATTTTCAATTTAAATTTTTTATTTTTAAATTAATTGTTTTATTTTTATTATTATTATTAAAATTATTATAAATATAATAATTATAAATATAATAATTTATAATATTAAAAATTAAATAAATAGATAAAAAAAAAAAAAATGATATTAATCAATTAATAGGTATTATTTGAGGAATAAAAGAATATTACTTAAAGTAATAATTTAAATTTGACATATTTATGTTATAAAATTTAACTAATTCTTTCATTAGAAGTAGTTGCTAATTTACTATTAAATGGTTTAAGAGACCAATACTTGCTTTCAGTCATCTAATGAATAAAAATTATTAATTCAATTAATGAAATTTTTAATTGAAATTCTTTCAATTACAATAGGTATAAAACTATGATTAGCTCCACAAATTTCTGAACATTGACCGTAAAAAATTCCTGGTCGATTGATAAAAAAATTAGTTTGATTTAATCGACCAGGATTAGCATCAACTTTAACTCCAAGAGAGGGAATAGTTCAAGAGTGAATTACATCAGTAGCTGTAACTATAATACGAATTTGATTATTTATAGGTAAAATAATTCGATTATCTACATCTAATAAACGAAAATTATTAGGTTGTAAATCATTTGATGGAATTATATATGAATCAAATTCAATATTATTAAAATCAGAATATTCATAACTTCAATATCATTGATGTCCAATAGATTTTAAAGTAATTAATGGATTATTAAGTTCATCTAATAAATAAAGTAATCGAAGAGATGGAAGAGCAATAAAAATTAATGTAATTGCTGGTAAAATTGTTCAAATAAGTTCAATTATTTGTCCTTCTAATAAAAATCGATTAATATATTTATTAAAAAATAAACTTGTTATTAAATATCCAACTAAAATTGTAATTATAATAAGAATAATAATAGTATGATCATGAAAAAAAATAATTTGTTCTATTAAAGGGGAAGCTCCATTTTGTAAATTTAAATTAGATCATGTTGCCATTTCTAAAAAAAGGATAAACCTTTATAAATGGGGTTTAAATCCATTACATATAATCTGCCATATTAGAAATTATTTGTTAAAATAGGAAGTTCATTATATGAATGTTCAGCAGGAGGTAAATTTTGATATCATTCAATTGATGATGATAAATTTAATGGAAATAAAATAATTCGTTGATTGATTATTGATTCTCAAATAATAATTAATATAAATATAATTGCTAATAATGAAATATATGAACCTAATGAAGAAATAATATTTCAAGAAATATAGGAATCTGGGTAATCAGAATAACGACGAGGTATTCCAGCTAAACCTAAAAAATGTTGAGGAAAAAAAGTTAAATTAACTCCAATAAATATTACAATAAATTGAATTTTTAATAAGAAAGGGTTTATATATAATCCAGTAAATAAAGGATATCAATGAATAAATCCTCCTATAATAGCGAATACAGCTCCTATAGAAAGAACATAATGAAAATGAGCTACAACATAATAAGTATCATGTAAAGTAATATCAATTGATGAATTAGATAAAATTACACCTGTTAATCCTCCTACAGTAAATAAAAATACAAATCCTAATCTTCATAAAATTGAAGGTGAATAATTAATTTGAGTTCCATGAAAGGTGGCTAATCAACTAAAAATTTTAATTCCAGTAGGTACAGCAATAATTATAGTTGCTGATGTAAAATATGCTCGTGTATCAATATCTATTCCTACAGTAAATATATGATGAGCTCAAACAATGAATCCTAATAACCCAATAGCTAATATAGCATAAATTATTCCTAAACATCCGAATGTTTCTTTTTTTCCACTTTCTTGAGAAATAATATGAGAAATTATACCAAATCCTGGTAAAATTAAAATATAAACTTCAGGATGTCCAAAAAATCAAAATAAATGTTGATAAAGAATTGGATCTCCTCCTCCTGCAGGATCAAAAAATGATGTATTTAAATTTCGATCTGTTAATAATATAGTAATAGCTCCTGCTAAAACAGGTAAAGAAAGTAATAATAAAAATGCTGTAATTCCTACAGCTCAAATAAATAAAGGTATCTGATCAAATGATAATCTATTTAATCGTATATTAATAATTGTAGTAATAAAATTAATAGCTCCTAAAATTGAAGAAATTCCTGCTAAGTGTAGAGAAAAAATAGCTAAATCTACTGATCTTCCTCCGTGTGCAATATTAGATGAAAGTGGGGGGTAAACTGTTCATCCTGTACCTGCTCCATTTTCTACAATTCTACTTGAAATTAATAAAGTTAAAGAGGGAGGTAAAAGTCAAAAACTTATATTATTTATTCGGGGGAAAGCTATATCAGGGGCTCCTAGTATTAAGGGGATTAATCAATTACCAAATCCTCCAATTATAATTGGTATAACTATAAAAAAAATTATAATAAAAGCATGAGCTGTTACAATAGTATTATAAATTTGATCATCACCAATTAAAGAACCAGGGTTTCCTAATTCAGCTCGAATTAATAATCTTAATGAAGTTCCTACTATTCCTGCTCAAATTCCAAAAATGAAGTATAATGTTCCAATATCTTTATGATTTGTTGAATAAAGTCATTTTCGCTAATTAAATTTAATAAAATGGCTGAGTTATAAGCGATAAATTGTAAATTTATTAACGAGAATTTTCTCTTTTATTAATAGCTTTATATTCAAATAATGATATAGAATTGCAAATTTTAAGGTGTAAAAATTACTAAGGCTTAAAGAATAATTCTTTATAAATAATTTTGAAGATTATTAGTTTTTTTAACTTAAAACCTTAAATTATAAAAAAAATAAGGTTCTAATAATCATTCCTATAAGAGAAAAAAAAGATAAAATATTAATAAATAAAAAATTATTATTTTTAATTGAGATTTTAAATCATTTAATTTTAAGATAATTGAATATAAAAATAGAATAAATAATTCGAATATAAAAAAATAATACAATTAATCTTATTATGATTATAATAAAAGTTAAAAAATATATTTGATTTATAATTAAAAAATTAATAATAATTCATTTAGGAAAAAATCCAATAAAAGGTGGTAATCCACCTAAAGATAAAAAATTGATTAATATATTAATTTTAATTAATGGAGTTAAATTATTTAAAAATAATTGATTAATAAAAAATATATTTAAAATATAAAATAAAAAACATATAATTCTAATTATAAAAGAATAAATTAATAAATAAAATAATCATAAATTTTCTGCAATTATAATTGAAAATAATATTCAACCTAAATTATTAATAGAAGAAAAAGCTATTAATTTACGTAGTGAAGTTTGATTTAAACCTCCTAATGCTCCAATAATTACATTAATAATAATAATAAATATAATAAAATTTTTATTGAAATAATATGATAAAATAATTATGGGGGTAATTTTTTGTCATGTTATTAAAATAAAATTATTTAATCAACTTAATCCTTCAACAATATTTGGAAATCAGAAATGAAAGGGGGCAGATCCTATTTTTATTAATATTGAAGAATTAATTATAATTATTAATAAATAATTTATTTCAAAATTCTTTAATATAATTATTTTTATTAATAAAGAAAATAAAAAATTAATAGAGGCAATTGATTGTGTTAGAAAATATTTTAGAGAAGCTTCAGTAGCTAATAAATTTCTTGAATTAGAAATTAGGGGGATAAATCTAATTAAGTTAATTTCTAATCCAATTCAACATCCAAATCAAGAATTAGAAGAAATTGAAATTAAAGTACTAATAATTAAAATAAAAAAAAAAAATATTTTAGATGAATTTCTTGAAAAAATTTAAAATATTTAATTTAATTAAATGAATAAAAGTTCATTATTATTATAAATTATATTTTAGTGTATGAAGCACAATAATTTTTGATATTATTAGATATAGTTTAATTCTATAAAATATAAATAATAAAGGTAAAAAATTTACTTAATTTATCCTATCAGAATAATCCTTTAATCAGGCACTTTATTATTTTAAAAAAAAGGATTTCTTTATATTTGGGGTATGAACCCAAAAGCTTATTTTAGCTTATTTTTAA